ATAGCATAAAGAAATGTAACCAACGTTTATTGGAAAAAGCAACACCAAAGATTTGGGACCAAAAGCGGTTAGCAGTGACCATTGAATAAGTTTCTTCCGCTTGAGTTGGGTTAAAAGCTCGGAAGGTATTTGCACCATCACCATCTTCAAATAGAGTGTTTTCTACAGTAGCCCCATGAATAGCGCATAGCAGAGCCGCACCTAATACTCCGGCAACTCCCATCATATGAAAGGGGTTCAACGTCCAATTATGAAATCCTTGGAAGAAAAGGATGAATCGAAATATAGCTGCTACGCCAAAACTCGGTGCAAAGAACCAACCAGATTGTCCCAGTGGATAAATAAGGAATACGGAAACAAAAACAGCGATTGGACCAGAGAATGAAATTGCATTATAAGGCCGCAATTGAACAGACCTAGCAAGTTCAAATTGACGTAACATGAAACCTATTAGTGCAAAAGCCCCATGGAGAGCGACAAAAGTCCACAGACCGCCTAATTGACACCAACGAGTAAAATCTCCTTGTGCTTCCGGTCCCCATAATAGCAACAAAGAGTGTGCTAAACTATTGGCAGGAGTGGAAACCGCCGCCGTTAAGAAATTGCAACCTTCCAAATAGGAACTAGCCAACCCATGGGTATACCAAGAAGTTACAAAAGTAGTCCCTGTAAACCAACCCCCTAAAGCGAAATAAGCACAAGGAAAGAGCAATAGGCCGGACCATCCTACAAAAACGAAACGGTCCCTTCGTAACCAGTCGTCCATAATATCAAATAGATCATTTTCTTCTTTAGTAACTCTACCAAGGGCTATAGTCATAGTTATCCTCCTATTCAATTACTTCAACCATTTCCGAGCACCTCATATTACTTCCAAGGCATATGATAATTTGATTATCTGTGTACGATTTCTTTCTCGTTCAATGCCCTTTTTCAATGGTCTCGAAGATAGAAATTTTGCATTTTTCTCTATGGGGTCACAACCAAAGTTGTTGTAAATCCATGAATTTCATTAGATTCATTTTTCTTCTACTTAACTCTAGAAATAAAGCTATAGAAATAAAGAAATAAACATTTAAATTTAGCATTATTCTATGATTCCTATTTCAAAGCCTATCTTTTAAGGGAAAAATAATCCCTCTTTTCTCATTCGCTCTCTATTGCATGGGTGGAAGAACAAAAAAAAAAGGATTTTGAAAAAAAAAAGAAAGATATTGAAAAGAAAAATTGACTTTCGAAATCCATTTTTATGTGTAACGGAAAAGAGTTGCGATTTCTTCTTATTCCTATAGAACGTCTAGTAACAAGAATATGAAATCGTAAATAGCGAAAAATTCTTGCCTTGCGCGGTCTAAGTCTAAGGAAATACAAAAAATCCGCTTATACAACAATTTCATCCACATCGAATTTATATATCAGAATAGCGGATAGAGGCATCATTAAAGGGGTCAGGTCTACTTACTTTATCTTTCTTTCGAATTTTATGGTGGGTTTGATAAGAATTTTTTTTTCTATAACCTGCTTGTTTTATTCTAACAAGTCCTATACGGAAATGCCCGCTGAAGAGAAAATATATCTGATTGTCTCTCAGCCTATATCGAATTTTAGAAAGAAGAAACAAGAATTTTCCCTTTTTTTTTATTAACATTAAGAAAAAAGAATATAAATAAAATGGAATTGGCAATATAATTTTTATGCACTTTTGAAATGAAAAAAGGAAGGATTTTTTGTAATCGTTATTTCTTGCCTCTGTCATATCACGAAAACCTTTCGATTTGGAACGGGGAGAGATGGCTGAGTGGACTAAAGCGGCGGATTGCTAATCCGTTGTACAATTTTTTTGTACCGAGGGTTCGAATCCCTCTCTTTCCGCCCCCTCGGATCGTTTGGGACTTTCGAATTGTAAGGAATTCTAACCCCCGGATTTTCTCATAGATAAATGTACGAAATAAATCCAATTTGTAAGAAAAAATTCCCAAAAATTTTGGATTTTTACTCCTCACGTCCAGGATTACGTCCTGGATCATTAGATAAGAATCCAAAAATAAAGAGGGAAACAAAGAATATCACTACTGTATAAACAAAGAGTTTGAGAGTAAGCATTACATAATCTCCAAGATTTTTTTTTAAGGAATAGATTACCCGTTTTTCCTTACCGCACAGATCCACTAGGATGGTTTTTTTTTACACCTAAAAAATGCAAAAATCAATTCTAAAAAAAAAATGCAAGAATTTCTTTATAATAAGCAGTCTTATCAATAAAAAATCAATATAAAAAATGAGTTTTAGTTTAAGTATTGTTTGTGTGGGTACCTAAAGGTACCTGCTCAACGTAGATGCAAGGGGTAGAAAGGCTGATCCAAATTTATTGTTGCAGCTCTACATTCAATGTAGAAGAATTTTAATTTTAGAATCGAAAGTTTATAATATAAGACTTCTTGGCTCTTCTACATTTTTTCATTTTTTGGAATGAATACATCATTCAATTTGGCAGACAGAACAGAATAGTAAAGATTTTATCGAAAACTTACAGCAGCTTGCCAAACAAACGCTAATAGAAAAAAGAATACAGGTATGACAGGCATAACATCCACGATTGGGTTGAAAATGGCATAAGCTTCGGGTAATTTGGCTAAGAAAAAACTAGTCGTATAAAGACCAGAATTAAAACAGATAGAGGTTAAACTAAGTATATTAGGCATAACAAGCATTTCGTTCTTGTAGAGTAGATATTTGGATTTTGATTGAGTTATTTTTCTAAGGGAAAAAGGAAAAGAAAAGGTGGATTCAAAACCCTTTTTTCTTCGGGCTTTCCCAAACACAAAATACCTCCTTATATTCGCATTCTCAAATGAGAATGGAAAAAATTCGATTTTCATATAATATCTTAATAGAATTCCATGTAATGATCAATGCATTTTTTGGATTCTATATTATCCGCATGTTTAGAATCCTAGCAATAAAATATACCTCATTTTTTAGGTAATTGAAGTGGGATTGACGATTAATATATAATAAAAATACTGTTTATTAGTGTCGTATAAAAGAAATGAAATGGGGCGTGGCCAAGTGGTAAGGCAGCGGGTTTTGGTCCCGTTATTCGGAGGTTCGAATCCTTCCGTCCCAGATTTTTTTTCATGAAATGAAAGATAGAATCGTATTGTATCCTGCACGAGACAAAAGCTTATTAAAGAGAATAATTTTTTCTTATGAACTCTTAGATTAGATGCATTTCTAAGGATTCTTTTTTTTTTCTCAGAAAACAAAATCCAGTATCAAGTCCAGTCAAATTTTTTTCATTAACAATTTGGGTCTGTCAGGCACATTCAGGATATGCTCCTACTATTCATTAGTCATATGTGTATGTGTTTTGAATATGTGTTTTGAAATTCGAACTTGTTGGATAAACTTTATGCTTCATATCCGTGAAATGGGAATTCTTACAGGATACATTTGACACCTAATGTAAAGAAAAGGGGGTTTCCATTCTACGGATAGAGACTAGATTTTTCTATTTTAGGCATTATCTCTGATTTGCAAATATCCATTTCTAAATCAATGGAATGTGAGGATTAGAGAGAAATTCATATATTCCGTCTACTCGACTTTGGAATTGATTGAAAACCAAAATTTATGAGGAAAAACACTGTATAAAAAATCAGACTTATCCCTTTCCCTTTATGATACAGATAGATTTTTGTTTTGCTGTTTTATTAGTAAAAAAGAGGGGCTCTTCTTTGGTTAAGCGAAAACGATCTCGATCTGTCATTCTTTTGATCCATTCCGGTAATGATAAGGTAAGAACTGTTCGTTGAATAGAATAGAATGGATTCAAAAAAAATAATACTTTTCTTATTTTAAATTTTTAGTTCTTTCTGTTACATAAAAGAAAGAAGGAATACTAGAAGTAAAAAAGTAAAAGCAAAGACCTTAATTTTACTTTACACTAATTTTTTTTTACTTCATTTTTTCTTTCTTTTGTTACTCCTGTTATTCCAGTCGAAGAACTATGAAAAGTTTATAACTAACAAAAAAATGCTAATCTTTTCATTGGCATAGTTTATTTGTTGGAGAAGAGTGGATTCTTCTCATTTCAGAATTGCTCATCTCGAGTTCTCTGTTGAGGATGGAAATTCAATAATAAATAAGTCTTAAGCAAACTATTTTATTCCTCTTTTCAAACTATGTTTCATTCATATGATAGAATATGGGTTTTAATAAATTGGATCCTTGCAGAGTTGCAGAGTCTTTCCCGCTAAATACTTATTTCTTTTATCCATATTTCTTCATAGATAGCAAGTTTGAATTAGTATACAAAACCAATGATTATTCATGATTCAATCCATATTGAATCAATTCTCGATAGCACTTTGCAATGAAATTAGAGGAATGTTTGTTATGGTAAAACTTCGTTTAAAACGATGTGGTAGAAAGCAACGTGCGACTTGAAGGAGATGATCGATTGTGGATTTTTCTTTTTTCTATCCACCATTTTTCATAGTAATGAAAATGCTCTTGGCTCGACATAGTCTGTTCTATTTGTCCTGAACCCAATTTGCGCTGGGTTGTTTGTAAGTAAATAGTACACGATGGAGCTCGAGAAGACAGAATTTATTTTTTCTCAAGGGAAAGAATCTAGGGTTAGTGAAAACTAATAAATTAGGCCAACTTTGTCAGTCTATCCTTAATAGAGAAATTGAAAGGTTAAAATAAGAAAAAGTATAATTTTGGAAGATTGGAAAACTTTTTTTTTTTTTGATTAAAAGTGTATATTTGATTTCTCTAGAAAAGGAAAATGTTTTATTGTTTATTGAAGGAAATAAGAAAAAAGAAAGGGTATGTTGCTACTCTTTTGAAAGAAAAAAGAATAAGAATTCCCGAAGTAATGTCTAAACCCAAGGATTTCACAAATCAAAGATAAAGGATTCCGGAACAAGTAAACATGATTTTCAACCATCTCAACAATAGAATTAGATCAGAATAAGGAATAAAAGTCAATTTGTTCGAGATGAGATAAAGAAAAGAGTTTAGAGACGACTCAAAAAATTTGGAAGGATTTCTCTTTTGAATTCTGTCAGTCAAAATTGGTCAACTTGAGTCATGAGTATAAATGAAATTTGTTTTTTTTCTTCTTCTATAAGGAAATTAATGCAAATCATAGTCTAATTTCTATCTACTTGTATTATAGATAGAAATTCGAATCATTTTCTCGAGCCGTATGAGGAGAAAACCTCCTATACGTTTCTAGGGGGGGCATTGTTTATCTACATCTATCCCAATAAGCTGTCTATCGAATCGTTGCAATTGATGTTCGATCTCGAAGAGAAGGAAGAGATCTTCAAAAAGTTGGTTTTTATGATCCGATAAAGAATCAAACTTGTTTAAATGTTCCAGCTATTCTCTATTTCCTTAAAAAAGGTGCTCAACCTACAAGAACTGTTTATGATATTTTAAGGAAAGCTGAATTCTTTAAAGATAAAGAAAGAGCTTTGAGTTAATTGAACAACTAAATGAAAAAGTAAGGGAGGTTCATTAATATCCCTTAATTATTTAGACACAATTTGCTTCTTTTTTAGTCCTATTTTTTTGCTGCATTTATTTCGTGCCAATCCAACAAAAGCCTTTATTTAATTTCCTTATTTGTATCTAATTGGTTTTCTTACTATTGTATTTCTATTGACAAAGGTCTATTGAACAACTAGAATTTGTAGCTAGATAGGTCTCTTTATCGTCACTCCATATTAGGTATTTCTGTCTGCACTTTGCTCAAATGATAGGGTTGACCCCCCCTTGCATGTACTTTCATATAAGATTTTTCTATTTAAATGCTAAAAAAATAATAATTTTGCTATTATGATTGGGGCCGCTCCTTTTTTTTTTTTTTACCTTAGTGAAATTTAACCGATCTTTTTATTTTTTTATTTGAGTGTTTTTAATGGGTAATAAAATCTTTCTTTTGATGTCTTGCTAATTCCATGTTTTGCCAGGAGCGTCCGGTCTAATTCTATCGATTTTTGGATTTCGATCGTATCTAAGATCCTATTTTATCTGGGTTGCTAACTCAATGGTAGAGTACTCGGCTTTTAAGTGCGACTATGATCTTTTACACATTTGGATGAAGCAACAAATTCGTCCAGACTCTTGGTAGAGTCTAGAAGCCCACGACTGATCCTCAAAGGTAATGAATGGAAAAAATAGCATGTCGTAATAAAATCAATTTTTTTGATTTATTTTTGGAATAAATAAATTCCGATTTTCTGGGTCTAGTGAATAAATGGATAGAGCCTGGCTCTAATTCTGGTAAAATAAAAAGCAACGAGCTTAACTTCTTAATTGAAATGATTCCCCGATCTAATTAGACGTTAAAAATAGATTAGTGCCCGATGCGGGGAAAGGTTGGGTTTTCCTATCGGTAAACCCTTTTTTATTTATTTTTTAGGAATCCTAATTATTCTTGATTATGGTTGAAAAGGAATGTTATGAATTGAATGTGTAAAAGAAGCAGTATATTGATAAAGAGAGTGTATTCCAAAGTCAAAAGAGCGATTGGCCTGCAAAAATAAAAGATTTGTTCTTTCTTAGAACAAACATAAACTAATTAGATAGAAAAGGAGCAGAAAAAGATCTATGGATTAGACTCCCTTTCTTTTCAGGGTTTGTTTTAAAAACTGTAATACCTTGTTCCGACCATATTGCACTATGTATCATCATTTGATAAATCGAGAAATGCTTTTTTTCTCTGATTCAAGTATAAATTCAAATGGCAAAATTCGAAGGGTATTCAGAAAAACAGCAATCTCGTCAACAATACTTCGTTTACCCACTTCTCTTTCAGGAATATATTTATGCATTTGCCCATGATTATGTATTAAATGGTTCCGAACCTGTGGAAATTTTTGGTTGTAATAACAAGAAATTTAGTTCACTACTTGTGAAACGTTTAATTATTCGAATGTATCAGCAGAATTTTTGGATTAATTCGGTTAATCATCCTAACCAAGATCGATTGTTGGATCACAGCAATCTTTTTTATTCGGAGTTTTATTCTCAGATTCTATCTGAGGGGTTTGCAATCGTTGTAGAAATCCCATTCTCGCTAGGACAACTATCTTGTCCGGAAGAAAAAGAAATACCAAAGTTTCAAAATTTACGATCTATTCATTCGATATTTCCCTTTTTAGAAGACAAATTTTTGCATTTACATTATCTATCACATGTAGAAATACCCTATCCTATCCATTTTGAAATCTTGGTTCAACTCCTTGAATACCGGATCAAAGATGTTCCATCTTTGCATTTATTGCGATTCTTTCTCAACTATTATTCGAATTGGAATAGTCTTATTACTTCAATGAAATCCATTTTTCTTTTGAAAAAAGAAAATAAAAGACTATCTCGATTCCTATATAACTCTTATGTATCAGAATATGAATTTTTCTTGTTGTTTCTTCGTAAACAATCTTCTTGCTTACGATTAACATCTTCTGGAATCTTTCTAGA